TTCAATAAAACCTTCAAACTAAGTCCAAAGATTCCATGAGTAAGAACCCTTGGATCATCATTTATTCAAGTTTGTGCTTTGAGCAAAATAAAAGCGGAAATGGGTAATTTGAAAGAAGAAAAATCTTGCAATTGATAATTTTTTCTTTATAAAAAATTTTGGAATCCGGCCGCGGGGTCTTAATATTAAGTATGAATCATAGTTCGAATACTTCGTGATCTATTTCATATATTCCGTGCTCCAGATACTAGAATGAATATCCGACGGGGTAAAACCATCTCGATCAAGACGACAGACCATTCTCTGTACTATCAATAGGATCAATTAGAACAAGTCGCACACTCATATTCCGTAAATACAGAAACAAAAAAATTTCGCGATCGAACTACCAATCAACTAAAATAAAAATCAAAATCCGAGACCTAAATGCTTATTTAAAAGGTAGTATTTTGTGGTTCTTGTAAATTGAATTCTAATTCATTGAAATTCCGTCCAGTAAAACGGACGCATTATAAATCTCCAAAATAATAGACAGGAATATCGCAAATAGAGCCATTGCGATACCCATCAAAGGAGTAGTTCCCCATCCAGGAGCTACTTTACCATATTCCGAATTCAAAGGTTTCAATAACCCCCCTGCAGAAGTTATTTTTGGACGAGCTCTAGAACTACCCTCAACTGTTTGTGCAGCCATAAATCCTATTTTGTATTCATTGAGATCTGTTGACTTTGTATACCATTCCGTTGTAAATAAACGATCTTATGATGGATCCATTGTGGTCTTGAAATTCTATAATAATGGAAACAGCAACCCTAGTCGCCATCTCTATATCTGGGTTACTTGTAAGTTTTACTGGGTACGCCTTATATACTGCTTTTGGGCAACCCTCTCAACAACTAAGAGATCCTTTCGAGGAACACGGGGACTAGTTTGAAGTAGAAGTAATGGGCCTCCCAATATTGGGAGGCCCATTACTTCAATTGAGATAATAAAAAATAATTTCATTTTTTAGTTGGAACTTTAGGCGGTTCTCGAAAAAAGATAGCGAAAAAAATGATCCCTAGAGTCGAGACTAAGAGGAATGTATAAACCAATGCTTCCATAAATTCGATCATGGTTTCCAATTATAGCTTCCATACCTGTTTATTTGGGATCATCTCCCGGATTAAAGAAAAAAAAGAATCAAAAAAGGCGGCGATTAAAATCCGGATTTCTCCAGTACCTTATACCTTATTTAAAAATAAAAAATCAAAAATAGAAGGAGGAGCGATAAACCAAAAATAGCGGAGCAGTGCTGCATCAGATTACTTGTCTTCTTGTAGTTGGATCTCCAAGTTTTTGGAATACTCCAAATTCCACTTGAGCATCCAAATCCGGGTCAATACCAGCAAAAACATCTCTGAACAAGGTTCTAGCACCATGCCAAATGTGTCCGAAGAAGAAAAGCAGAGCAAATGAAGCATGTCCAAAAGTAAACCAGCCCCTTGGACTGCTACGAAAAACACCATCGGATTTCAAAGTAGCACGATCTAATTCAAAAATTTCACCCAATTGAGCACGTCTAGCATATTTTTTCACAGTAGCAGGATCACTATAACTCACTCCATTCAGTTCGCCACCATAGAATTCAACAGTTACACCTACTTGTTCGACACTATACTTCGATTCTGCCCTTCGAAAAGGCACGTCGGCTCTAACAATTCCATCTCCGTCTACCAAAACAACTGGAAATGTTTCAAAAAAAGTAGGCATACGACGTACAAAAAGTTCACGCCCTTCTTTATTTCTAAAGATAGGGTGTCCTAACCACCCGACAGCTATTCCATCCCCGTTATCCATTGAACCCGCTCTGAATAATCCCCCTTTCGCAGGATTATTTCCGATGTAATCATAAAAAGCTAATTTTTCAGGAATTTTAGACCAAGCTTCTGATAAACTTTGATTTTCGGCTAGTCCAGCACTGACTCTTCGATATATTTCTTGCTGAAAGTATCCCTGATCCCATTGATAACGGGTGGGACCAAATAATTCGATGGGGGTAGTTGCTGAACCATACCACATAGTTCCAGCAACAACAAACGCTGCAAAAAAGACAGCAGCGATGCTGCTGGAAAGAACGGTTTCAATATTGCCCATACGTAATCCTTTGTATAGGCGTTGAGGTGGGCGGACACTAAGATGGAATAAGCCTGCTAATATGCCCAATGTCCCTGCTGCAATATGATGAGAGGCTATTCCTCCTGGAACAAAAGGATCAAAACCCTCCACACCCCATGCTGGATTTACGGATTGTACCTTTCCTGTTAGTCCATACGGGTCAGACACCCATATTCCAGGACCATACAATCCTGTTACATGAAATGTCCCAAAACCAAAGCAAGCCACTCCTGAGAGAAATAAATGAATTCCAAAGATTTTAGGCAAATCCAAAGAACGTTTTCCCGTACGGTCATCAACAAATATTGCTAGATCCCAATACACCCAATGCCAGATAGCTGCCAAGAAGCACAAGCCCGAAAACACAATATGTGCCCCGGCTACACCTTCGTAACTCCAAATACCCGGATTCGTTACCGTCCCCCCCGTAATACTCCAACCGCCCCATGAATCGGTTATTCCTAAACGAGTCATGAAGGGTATAACGAACATGCCTTGTCTCCACATTGGATCAAGAACTGGATCGGAGGGATCAAAAACAGCTAATTCATATAGAGCCATTGAACCGGCCCAACCCGCAACCAGGGCTGTATGCATTATATGGACAGCAATCAAACGACCGGGATCATTCAATACGACGGTATGAACACGATACCAAGGCAAACCCATGGGACTACCCCTTTATTAATAAAAAATAGACACTATGTAACTTTATTGCATTGAAAAAAAAAAAAAAACTATGCTATGTACCCCCCCTTTTTTTTTTTCATTTTTTCAGGGGATTATTTCGAAAAAAGGATTCATATTAATATTTGTTCTATTCTTTTAGTAAGAATGGAAGAGTTCGGTTCGTAGGAAAAAAGAGAAGCAGATCTATTCTATACTCGATAAGTACCAATACGCAATGGGGGTTGATTCCCTTTTCTATGAGCAAATGCATCCATATTTTGTCATCATTCAAAAGACCTATTCGTAAGAATTTTCCTTTATTTTATGAACTTAGTCAATCGATGTATAAACTAAGATAATGGCCAATATTATTAAGATTATTAAGACAAGAAGCCCATTATTACGCTTCCACATCAAAGTGAACTAGAGTACTTAATTTTTTTATTTCATTTTATGCCTATTGGTGTTCCAAAAGTACCTTATCGAAGTCCCGGGGACAAGCATCCATCTTGGGTTGACATATAGTGCGACTTGTCAGATCTATTGGGTCATATGGGATTTCCCCATTCTCTCCCCCGATCGAGATATCCTCTGTTTCGCCCAAAAAATTTGATTGAATTATCAAAATTTTGTAGCGTGAAATGCAATGAAGTGCAATTAGATCTATTTCGTGAGGAGGTATCCAGCTTAATATTAGCAATAAATCAATTTTATGGTCGTCTTAGCTGGACCAATAAAATGAGGTATCCAGGCTCCGTTTAGCAAAACCCAATTGGTAATATATCTATGATTATTACTTATACCATAAATGATTCCATTTAGAACTTTATTCGAAATAGGAGTGATCTCAAACTGTTGAATAATAAATATGATGAATACGTCAAATATTTGGCGGAAGACATCAAAGAAATGAATTAAAAAAAGGGGGGAAGTCATAGCAAAAAAGCGACGTGGTATTGGGGTCATTTGTCCTATATGTGCAAATCAAAATCGGGCGGATCCTTACTCGGAGTAGAGCATAAACCTAAAAAAATTGAAGAAGCCCATTCAATTCAGGAACAAGAAAATGGCATCGTGATTTTTGGATTGGATCTCGATGAAAAAATACATCAATGAAAAGTTAGTTCGATAAGTCGATAAGTTTAGTGAATTGCTTTTTTATATTAGAATATTATAGGTATAGGAAAACCAGCTAAACTCATCGTTCTTGAAAAATGGAAGAAAAGCCCCCTCGATAGAAGGAGCCCGCTAGGAAAAAAGAAAGGAAAAGGGCTGGGAGCTACACATTGATTTTTTTTTTCGCAAGTTTTGTTGAACCGTATGCATCAAAAGATGCCTGTACGGCTCCGAAGGGATACAGTTTTATCCTAATCAACCGACTTTATCGAGAAAGATTACTTTTTTTAGGTCAAATGGTTGAGAGTGATATCTCGAATCAACTTATTGGTATTATGGTATATCTCAGTATAGAGAACGAGACCAAGGATTTGTATTTATTTATCAACTCTCCTGGCGGATGGGTAATACCCGGAATAGCAATTTATGATACTATGCAATTTGTGCGACCAGATGTACAGACAATATGCATGGGATTGGCCGCCTCCATGGGGTCTTTTCTGCTGGCCGCAGGAGCAAGTACCAAACGTCTAGCATTCCCTCACGCTTGGCGCCAATGAGTTTTTTATTTGAGAGAAAAAAGAAGACTATGCCTTCGCCATATGAATTTTTCAGATTAAGTAATAATAGCATGGCACTTCGAATTCGATATGAAAATTGTTCGTGTGTGTTTTTTTTTTAATATTCGATTATGTATCGAAGCAGTAGTATGAGATAAAGGAGGGGTATTCCGAGTTTATCTTACCTATCGTAGGCCTATTGCAGCGTCACAAACTTTTTTCACGCCGGAAGGTTATTAACAATATTTATGGTATGAAAGAGTACGAAAATAAAAAAAAAAAAAGAAGATTTTTTTTCTTTATTTATTTTTTTTTTGATTTATTTGAAAAAAATAAAATAAAATAAACAAAGACACTTTGGGATTGCTGAATCACAAACGAAATAAATATATAAAGCAACGGAGCCATCATAGTATTTTTGAACTCCTAAAAAAAAAGAAGGGTGGTAATTGGATCATTTACCGATCTGGGTATAATAGAACCTCATATTTTCTCCTTGTTTGATGAAAGGGAAAAAGCAAATTCCATTAATTCCATTGGCGAGCCGTATGCAATGCGAAAAAAATGCCCGTACGGTTGTTCAATTCTATCTTTTTCTTTATCTCTTCCCCTCGCCTAATCGTGCGAGATAGAGGAACCTTTTATTATGTTATAATATATCATCAGGGTCATGATCCATCAACCTATTGGCGCTTTTTATGGGGCACAAACAGGAGAATTTATCCTGGATACGGAAGAACTACTGAGACTGCGCGAAATCCTTACAATGGTTTATGTACAAAGATCGGGCAAGCCTTTATGGGTTGTATCCCAAGACATGGAAAGGGATACTTTTATGTCAGCAACAGAAGCCCAAGCTCATGGAATTGTTGATCTTGTAGCGGTTGGATAAAATATAGCAGTCACTTCTTAAGGGTTTAATAGAATATTAAACAGAAGAAATTCATAATCATCCGGTTAGGATCGATCTAAACCAGCCCATAATGGATAATTTAGCATGCCAACTATTAAACAACTTATTAGAAACCCAAGACAGCCAATCAGAAACGTTACAAAATCCCCCGCTCTTGGGGGATGCCCTCAGCGCCGAGGAACATGTACAAGGGTGTATGTGCGACTCGTTTCAATCATGGGCTGAGACAAAACAAAAGAAAGAAAACAATTTTTTAAGTATCAATGATCAGTACCAGTGACTCGGATAGAATGGAAGAAGAAGAACTGCATTCACTAGCTAAAAAAAATTGATCTATCATATCTTTCTATTGTGTATGAAATTTATGGTTTCCACTGGCGCAAATTCAACCGCCTCAAATTGCAATTTAAGGTGAGAAAGAATTCCCCATTGGTAACAAATAGTTATCCATTAAGCGGGGGAAATACTCTAAAAAAAAGCAGAAAGATTATCTTTCTTTTATACTCTTGCAAGAACGGACTAACAGGGTCAGCTACCCCACCAATCTTCATAATTAAATACCGTTACTGTATAAGGTCTATCTCGTTATGAAAGACCTATTACTAGAAAATTCATGGGTAGAGCCGAAGAGTGGTAACTGTACAAGTTACCAATAGAATTGATTAAATGAAGGAAGTGGCTCCGGTGTATAGAGAGGGCCTCACCGTTTAAGAAGTAATCATAGAGACGACGGAACCCACAATTTCTTTATCTATTTACTACTTTATTTTTTTTGACTATTTGATTTCCAATGCCTCGAAAAAAGGTAAAAGCGTGGTCGGGAAGGTTAGAGTAGCAAAAGCCATTGGAATTTTGATTTTATAAATTGGAAGAGTCCGTTTTGTTATTAATAGACTAGGAAAGGGGAAAGAATAACTGAAAGAAAGGAAATCAATTAGTTATTCATCAAAGTTTCATTTATTCAATGACCAGAATTAGACGAGGATATATAGCTCGGAGACGTAGAACAAAAATGCGTTTATTTGCATCAAGCTTTCGCGGGGCTCATTCAAGACTTAGTCGAACAATTACTCAACAGAAAATACGAGCTTTGGTTTCGGCTCATCGTGATAGAGATAGGAAAAAAAGGGATTTTCGTCGTTTGTGGATCACTCGAATAAATGCAGTCATTCGCGGAAATAAGGTATCCTATATTTATAGTAGATTAATACACAATCTGTATAAGGCGCAGTTGGTTCTTAATCGTAAGATACTTGCACAAATAGCTATATCAAATAGGAATTGTCTTTATATGATTTCCAATGAGATTATAAAATAAGGAAATTGGAAGGAATCCATTCTAATTTTTAAACGGAGTTCTCTGGAGAATGAACTCCAGGAAAGTAGAGTAGAAATAATATGATAAAGTCGTCAAAATGAGCGAACACGCTCAATCAAAAAAAGATTGATTTTATTCTTCTTACCCAATTCTTTTTTTTTTTCTTACGACACGACGGCTTCTCGGATTTTTTGAACAAAACGTCCATCTGTGTTTGAGTTCGGATTGGAATTTTGATTTAATGGAAGAGTAAGCCTATTTTTTTCTGGTTCGAAGACCTGGAGTTCTAATGGTCGACCCACTTCTTTCAAATTGTTTCTCATTATTAAGAAAAGGTAACGAAGATAAAATACGAGCTTGTTTTATAGCAATAGTAATTAATCGTTGTTCTTTTAAGGTCAATCTATTCACCCGTCTAGATAATATTTTTCCTTGTTCACTAAGAAATCGACTAATTAAAGTCATGTTTCTATAATCAATTCGATCCCCCGATTGGATCGGGGGCAAACGCCTACGAAAAGATCGCTTGGATTTAAGAAAGAGTCGCTTGGTTTTATCCATAATTTGTTTATTCCTTATCCCTAAAATCCCATTTCGATGAAATCAAAAAATGATTTATAGAATCAATTATAGGATTTGGTTTGTCTATATTTATTTATTTGTTTCTATTTAAATATATGAAATAATATAGATATATATCTATATTATTTTTTCATGTTCCTTGGAAGGTTGACACACAAGCACGTGGTTCGACTCTATCTATTTTTTTATCTCCCCATGAAGTGTATGTTTGTAACAATAGGGACAGAATTTTCTCAATTCCAATCGACTAGGCGTATTGTGTCGATTCTTTTGAGTAATATATCTGGAAATACCCCTTGATTCCTTATTAACACCGTTTCGAACACAACTAGTACATTCCAAAATAACCCTTACTCGGACATCTTTACCCTTGGCCATGAACCTCCTTTGGGTTTTTGATTCACCCAACTTTTCTATTTTCCGACCCTAAACGAATAAGAAACAAGGGACTAAAAAATAGAAGTTGTTAACCACTCAAAAGAAAATTTGAAAAAAAAAAAAAAAAGATTTTATTGCAATCAATATAGTAAATAAATAGGAAATAATAAGTAATACAAAAATTGCTAACTATATTGCTAATCACAGTACAGTATTTCATTTAAGTATCTTGTAGTGTAGGATACTCTTACCCTAGCCACATTTCTATTTCCGTTTTCTTTTAACTGGATAATTAATTTAATTGGAGCCTGAACCCGAGTTTCGCTGAGGTTGAAGCCACATTTTTCTTTCGCTTTCCTCCTTTATTCTATCTATCTAATTGTAAAAAAAAAAAGAAAAGAGGGGAAAGAGAGATTAGTCACAAATATTTTATTCTAGCTCTAATCTTCTTCACCCCGTTCCAGTTCAATAACTAGAATGAAAAAAAAGGAAATGTCAATGCGTCCGGGAATAAACGGTTGATTTCTATCAATAACCCTGCTAAAGACCCGAACCATATAGTACTTAGTACCGGTGCCACGGAAAGATATGTTTTTAGATCTCGCATTGAAAATCCTCCTTCTTTTTTGTTTTTGTATTCCCTATTGTAATATATTATGGTAAGAGATGTATATGTAGTTAAAGGCCACTTGTATTTGTGCGCGGAATCCTTAATTCAAATTGAAATGCGCAATGATTTGGTAGATAAGATTTTTTTCTTTTTTTTTTTTTTCTTAAAGCAGAAAAATGGGTCACTTTACGCCTGAGAATTCCAAAGAAAAAATAATAATTTATTCTTCTTATATGTTATATGATATGAGACCAAAAACAAGAAAAGGCAAGATCCATTTTGCATATCAATAGAGGGAATAAAAAAATAAGGAGGTGGAAAACAAGACGGGGATTCTTTACAATGATACTGTAGACCAATTGAAAGGGATGTAGCGCAGCTTGGTAGCGCGTTTGTTTTGGGTACAAAATGTCACGGGTTCAAATCCTGTCATCCCTACCAATTACCGCTCAGAGCAGCAGTAACGCGAGATCCATTTTTTTTTTTAGCTCGATCTCATTTTGACATACATAATCTTTCATTTTATGATATATGATAGTATACACATACAAGAATTGTTGGGGTAAAAAAAAATCTACTTATTTCCAGTCTTTTCTGTTGTGATAAGAAAGCGCTCTTAGTTCAGTTCGGTAGAACGTGGGTCTCCAAAACCCAATGTCGTAGGTTCAAATCCTACAGAGCGCGATTCCGCTCTTGTTGTCTTAGATCAAAATCACACACACTGAACTGAAATAATTGAACAGCAATCTTAATTTGACCCTGCCCTGACCTCCCCCTCGGATTAAATTAAAGAAAGGAGGGGGTCAGTTAAAAAAGGGGTGTTAATTAATCAAAGGTCCAACTGATCACCACGTCTGTATTGTAAATATGCGGTTACGAATAATCCAGCCAAAGTAATAGGAATGAGACCTAAGACGATTCCAAATAGAAAGACTTCAATCATTTTAATTTTTTTTTGAAAGGTTAAAAAGAGAGGTAATATCTATCCCTAAATATTAATCCGTCTTGCCTAGGAATCTCAATAACCAATAATTGGGAATTAACGTGGTACGGCAAGGAATTAGACAATATGTGGAATACCACAGAAACATTTCTTTTTATGAATTTTTCATTCAATTAATTTCAAATAAGTCCTATCTTATAATTTCAAATAAGTCCTATCTTACTCAGACCAATAAATAGAGCCGAGGTTATAGTTAAAGCCGCTAGTAGAAAACCAAAATAACTAGTTATAGTAGGCATGACGGAGCTAAAGGAAATATCTTCTTTTTATACATATGTTTATAAAGCACTTCCCTAAGTTTCAACTTTTGAACGATACGAGGATAAGCAAAAATACCCTACCAATTGAAAGAATACCTTCAATTGAAAGTTTTTGATTCTTCAAGTATTCTAGAAGGTACTAACAAAAATGAGTGACAGGGATAGAAAAAGAAATCAATTCGTCGTCTTTTACATCGACTCATCCCACGATTCCGAATCAACAGATTGAGTGGGCAACTATTGAGTTAACTAATATTAAAATAATAATAAAAACTATGTCATGTAACTTCATTTCAAAGGGGAATCCCTTCCATTTTGTATTTTGATTTTTTATTGTATCAAATAAAATTTCGACTAAAGAGTGACCCTATAATACTTTTTAGAATACTTTTTTCTTTACTTTAATACTTTAAATACCTTTTGCTTTACTTTT